TATTAAAAAAAAAAATTGAAATGATTGAAGTTTTTCTATTTGGAATTGTTTTAGGTCTAATTCCTATTACTTTATCGGGATTATTTGTAACTGCGTATTTACAATATAGACGTGGTGATCAGTTAGATCTTTGATTAATTAACAGTTTTTTTTATAATTTCACCTCCTGTTAATTTTTTTTAAGAAAAGAGGAGGTCAAATTCAGATTACTGTTCTGCTCAATTATTTGAATTTGGCTAGAATTCTCAGATTAATCAAGCTCAGAATCACGCTCTGTAGGATTTGAACCTACGACATCGGGTTTTGGAGACCCACGTTCTACCGAACTGAACTAAGAGCGCTTTATTATCAAAAAAAAAGTCTTCTTATCACAATAGTTAACAGCCGAGAAGAAGATTTTTTTTGTCCCCCACTCTAATCTTATCTTGACTGCCTAGACTATCTTCGAGAATAACATAAACAAATGTATGTGTGATTTGAATCGAATGAAATTTATTCCGTGTTACTTCTCATAAGAGAAGTAACGGGTAGGGATGACAGGATTTGAACCCGTGACATTTTGTACCCAAAACAAACGCGCTACCGTGCTGCGCTACACCCCTTTCTTTCAATTGGTCGACATTGTCATTGTAGAGAATCCCCGTCTTGTTTTCAAAAATCTTAGTTTTTTAATTTTGTGCATTCCTATTAATATAGGAACCTAGACAATTTTTCTTAACATTTATTTTTGTTTTTTTAACTCATATCTACGAGAAAATCTCGTATTAATAGGAATATTATTCATATATATTTTATTATTATATAATAAGATGCTTATATACATAGGAATATCAAAAAACTGATCGTAAAAAAGAACGCGGGAATACTGGGGGGGGGTAAGAAAGGTACTTTTTTTTTTTTATTTTAAGAAAGGGAGAATCTTATCTTTTTTTATCGTCTTAAATCAATCATGGAAAGTAGGAATCCCATGTAAAATACAAAGGAATCTCAAATACTTCCATATAATATGTATTACCATCAGATATTTTAATAAAACATTAAAACATAAAATAAAGAAGGAGGATTAAAAATGCGAGATCTAAAAACCTATCTTTCCGTGGCACCGGTCCTAAGTACTCTCTGGTTCGGGTCTTTAGCAGGTCTGTTGATAGAGATCAATCGTTTATTCCCAGATGCGTTGACATTTCCTTTTTTTTAAACATACTAGTTTAGTTAGTAACATGGGAAGGGGTGAAGAAGATTAGAGATAGAATCAAAAGATCTGTGACTAATCCCTTCCCCTCTTTTTTGAATTATCCAAAATTCACTTAGATACTAAGAGACAAAATAAAGAAAGGAGGAAAGATAGAAAAAAAAAATGAATTCAACCTCGGCTAAATTTGAACTCAGCGTTCAATTTGATTTCGAAAAAATCGAGTGAGTACAGAAAGGGGGCCACGAAAAAACTGTAATACAAGATAGGAAAGTGAAATAGTGTACTATATACTATAACTGCAAATCGAATTCAATATAGCTAAATTCACAACAGAGTTTCAATTCGTTCTTCCACTTAAACTTGCAAAATGCATATTAAATAGAATTTCATATTTCTGACTCTATTATATTGTATTGTGATTGTAAAGAAATCTTTCATAATTTCAACTTAGCAACCTTTTTTTTATTTCTTTTTGCTAGTCACGTCAAGATCAGCAAATAAGAAGAGTTGGTTGAATCAAAAACTCAAACTAAAGGAGGGTCATGGCCAAGGGAAAAGATGCCCGAGTAACAATTATTTTGGAATGTAGCAATTGTCTTCGAAACGGACTTAATAAGGAATCAAGGGGGATTTCGAGATATATTACTCAAAAGAATCGACACAACACGCCGAGTCGATTGGAATTGAGAAAATTCTGTCCCTATTGTTATAAACATACGATTCACGGGGAGATAAAGAAATAAACCGACTCCAAGTTATTTGTGTATCACTCTTATAGGAGGAACAAAAAAAGGATATATTTTCGATTCGAGAGACCCCATTATTCGAATTCTAGTCATTATTCTAATTCTAGTTTAGTTAACAGAATTTAATTAACTCAAAATAAAAAAAAAAACCAATCTTTTTTTTTATTCCAAATTTTTTTGGATCGGATTGAAATAGTATTTTCTAGATAAGGAATAAACAAAGTATGGAAAAATCCAAGCGACCCTTTCGGAAATCCAAACGATCTTTTCGTAGGCGTTTGCCCCCGATCCAATCGGGGGATCGAATTGATTATAGAAACATGAGGTTAATTAGTCGATTTATTAGTGAACAAGGAAAAATATTATCCAGACGGGTGAATAGATTGACCTTAAAACAACAACGATTAATTACTATTGCTATAAAACAAGCTCGTATTTTATCTTTATTACCCTTTCTTAATAATGATAAACAATTTGAAAGAAGCGAATTGACTGCCAGAGCTAATGGTCTTAGAATCCGGAATAAGTAGGCTTACTTTCCTCTTCAATTTGAATCAAAATTCAAACTCTGAGATAGTTTTATTCGAAGAATTCGAGAATCCAATCAAGATTAGATTGGATTTCTCCTACTTATCTATCGTAAAAAAAAAAAACAAGAATCGGCGAAGAAGCAATCTTTTTGTCTTGGATATTTTTGGATATTTATTGGACGAATTTTGTTGCTCATTTTATTTTGAGCGACTTTATCTTTATCATACTAATTGTTATTCTACTTTCTCGGAGTTCATTCTCCAGAAAATGGCATTTTCAATAGTCGAACTTACAATTCCAATTTTTACTTAAAATTGAAGAATTTATTTATTTTTGATCGAATTAGAAATCATATAAAGACAATTCCTATTTAATATAGCTATTTGTGCAACTATTTTACGATTAAAAAGCAACCGGTTCTTGTCCAGATTGTGTAGGAAATGACTATAACTATAGGATACAAAATGAGTACGAATTACGGCATTTATTCGAGTAATCCACAAACGACGAAAATCCCTCTTTCGCTTACCTCTATCTCGATAAGACGAAACCAAAGCTCTGATTTTCTGTTGTATAATTGTTCGAGTAAGTCTCGAATGAGCTCCACGAAAGCTTGATGCAAATAAACGAATTTTTGTTCGACGTCTACGAGCTATATATCCTCGTGTAATTCTGGTCATTGAATAAATGAAACCTTAATGAATAACTAATGGATTTCCTTTCTTTCAGTTATTCTTTTCCAATTTACTAGTTTAGTAATAACAACACGCACGCATTCTTCCCATGTATAAAATAAGAATTCCAATGGCTTTTGCTACTATAACCTTCCCAACCACGATTTATTTATTCCGATTCATTTCTATTTATTTGAATTTCTTTTAATAGAATCTTTTTTACGTTTTCGTTTTTTGATACTTAGTATCAATTCAATTTATTTGAATGCCCATATATAATAAAAGGGAAATCCTGGGTTCCATCGTTTCTATGGTTCTTTCTAAAACGGTGAGGTCCTCTCTATACACCGGAGTCCTTTACTTCGACTTCATTTAATGAATACTATTGCTAACTTGTACAGTTCACATTCTTTTGCTCTACCCATGACTAGTAAAAAAAAAGTCTTTCACAAGAAGATCTACTTATACAGTAACGATATTGAATTATGAAGATTTGCTGGGGGGGAGCTGACCCTTGACCCTCTTAGTCCGTTTTTCATAGTCAAATTGGGTTTTCAAAATAATAGTTGCTCGCTTAATGGATAAACATTCGTTACCAATGAGTAATTTTTGATCATCTTCAATTTTGAAACGAGAGTGAATTCAATTTGCACCAACGCAAACCATAAATTCCATTTCCAATGGAAGAATCCACTAGATCTTTTTTAGTTTGATATAGTGAACGTACGTACTTCTTTCTTCGATTTCCTTCTTTCTCTTTCTATTCGAAATGATCTGAACGAGTCGCGCATACACCCTAGTACATGTTCCTCGTCGCTGAGGACAGCCCCCGAGAGCGGGGGATTTCGTGACATTTTGGATTGGCTGTCTTGTGTTTCTAATAAGTTGTTTAATAGTTGGCATGTTGAATCGGATCCATAATGAATGGGTTGGTTTAGATTGATCCTAACCGGCTAATTATGAATTACTTTCCCCTGGAATAGATGACTAAGATATTAGTCAATCCGGTAATAACTAAATAAAAAAAAAAAAAAAATTGTCGATTTATTTAAACTTATTCCCCCTATTTGCTTTTTTATTCAACGGCTACAAGATCAACAATTCCATGAGCTTGGGCTTCCGTTGCTGACATAAAAATATCCCTTTCCATATCTTCGGATACGACCCATAAGGGGTTGCCCGTTCTTTGTACATAAACCCTTGTAATGGTTTCTCGCAATTTAAGTAGTTCTGCTGCTTCTAGGATAAATTCTCCCGTTTGTGCCTCATAAAAAGAACTCGCAGGTTGATGTATCATTACCCTGATGATGGAACAAAAGGTTCTTCTCTCTCGATTATGAGATGGAAAGAAATAAAGAAAACAAGAAAGTATAGAACAACCGTACAGGCATCCTTTAGGCATTGCATACGGCTCTCGAATGGAATTCCGTTTGACCTTCAATCAAAGAATCATCAAAAAAAATATAGAGAAATCTTAGGTTGTATCGGATTGACATCGTCAAACGACCCAATTACCATCCTTCCTTTCCGATTTCAGAGTAATTTACAAAATACTATGATGGCTCCGTTGCTTTATATATTTATCTCCTCTGTGATTCAGCAATCCCAAAGTTTTGATTTATTTTATAGTTTTTTTACTCTTTCAAAAGTATATTCATAAGTATAGCACTAAATAGAAATATTGGAATTTTGAAAAAGTCTTCGGTAGGAAAATAAAAAAAAAAAGGTTTGTGACGCTAAAATGGGTCCCCGACAATAGCGAAGATAAAATGGGGAAGACTCCTTCGAATAATTGCATACTACTCTTTCGATATATAATTGAATGTTTTGAAAAAATCAAATTCGTATATCGGATTCGATGTGCCATGCTATTATTACTTCATTTTTAGAATTTCATGCATAGTCTTTTTTTCGTAAAAAACTCATTGGCGCTAAGCGTGAGGGAATGCTAGACGTTTAGTAATCTCTCCACCGACGAGTATAAAAGATCCCATTGACGCCGCTAATCCCATGCATATTGTATGCACATCAGGTTGAACAAATTGCATAGTATCATAAATAGCGACCCCCGGGATTACCCATCCGCCAGGAGAGTTTATAAACAAATACAAATCCTTGTTATCATTCTCTATACTCAAATAAACCATAAGACCAATCAGTTGATTCGAGATCTCGCTATCAACCTCTTGGCCTAAAAAAAGTAATCTTTCTCGATAAAGTCGGTTGATTAGGATCAAATTTGTATCCCGTAAGAGCCGTACATGCACCTTTTGATGCATACGGTTCAACAAAAATTGAGACAAAAAGACTCAATGTGTAGATTCCAGCCCTCTTTCTTTTTTAAAATGAAACTATTTATATATATATGATTTATTTAGTTTTGAGAGCGGTTTCTTAATTCTCTTAATTCTAAGAAATTCGACAATTTCGTATATTAATGAAACGAATTTTCGTCATTTTTTCAAAAACGAAATGAGTTCCGCTTTGTGCCCCTTCCCTCTCAAAAAAAAATACATTAAGATTAAACATATTGAATTAACTTATCATTGATGCATTGCGGCATCGCGATTTCATTTTAATCACGATGTTCTTTTCTTGTTACTGAATAGGTCTTTTCAATTCTTTTAGGTTTATGCTCTACCCCGAGTAAAAATCTGCCCAATTTTGATTTGCACATATAGGATAAATGCCAATAGTATTACGTCTTTTTTTGACTTTTCATTTTTTTTGTTGTTTTCAATTGAGTTCATATCTTATATCAATGCAAAGCAAAATAGTAACCATGTATTTATTTCTTTCCTCGCTGGGTTCGTTTAAAGTGAAAAGTTTGAGATTACGATTACTTGAAATATAAATATATGGAATATTATTTAATAATAATCTTTTATTATATATGAATATATGTAGTAATAAATAAGAATTTCATTTTTTTTTTCTAAAGGGAGCCTGAATACTTTACTTATGAAGACTTCATTTTAGTGTTCCAAAAGATTCAACCATAAATTATTGTAATTGCTAATATGAATTTGAATATTTCTCAAATCAAATTGCATTTCACGCTCCAAATTCTTGGTAATTCCATTTTTTTTGGCCGAAACATAGGATATCTCAATCGGGGGAGAGAACGGGGGAAATCCCATATGACCCAATATATCTGACAAGTCGCACTATACGTCAACCCAAGAGGCATCTTCCTCTCCAGGACTTCGAAAAGGTACTTTTGGAACACCAATAGGCATAAACTGAAAGAAAAAAGAATTAAGTACTATATTGGACTTTGATGTGGAAGCGTAACAATGCATTTATTGGCTTAATAATATTATCTTTTATCATATTTGAGTCATAAATCGATCAAAATGTTTACGATTTCGAATAGTTCTTTTTTTTGAAGGATTCCTAAATATAGATGCATTTGTTGATCGAAAATGGGATTAACCCCATTGCGTATTGTTCCGTATCGGGTATAGAATAGATCTGCTTCTCTTTCTTATTAGGAACAAAATTGTTCCGCTTTTACTAAAAAAAAAGACTAGAACAAATATTACTCCTTTCTTGAAGATAATTGGAGGTTCATAGCATAGTTTTTGCTAATGCAATAAAGTTACATAGTGTCTATTTTTCGTTGATAAAGGGGTATTTCCATGGGTTTACCTTGGTATCGTGTTCATACCGTCGTATTGAATGATCCCGGTCGTTTGCTTTCTGTACATATAATGCATACAGCCTTAGTTGCTGGTTGGGCTGGTTCGATGGCTCTATATGAATTAGCGGTTTTTGATCCCTCTGATCCCGTTCTTGATCCAATGTGGAGACAAGGTATGTTCGTTATACCGTTTATGACTCGTTTAGGAATAACCAATTCCTGGGGCGGTTGGAGTATTACAGGAGGAACTATAACGAATCCGGGTATTTGGAGTTACGAAGGTGTGGCCGGTGCACATATTGTGTTTTCGGGGTTGTGCTTCTTAGCGGCTATCTGGCATTGGGTGTATTGGGATTTAGAAATATTTTGTGATGAACGTACAGGAAAACCCTCTTTGGATTTGCCGAAGATTTTTGGAATTCATTTATTTCTTTCAGGGTTGGCTTGTTTTGGTTTTGGCGCATTTCATGTAACCGGATTGTACGGTCCTGGAATATGGGTGTCCGATCCTTATGGACTAACCGGAAAGGTACAACCTGTAAATCCAGCGTGGGGGGTAGAAGGTTTTGATCCTTTTATTCCGGGAGGAATAGCTTCTCATCATATTGCAGCGGGCACTTTAGGCATATTAGCAGGCCTATTTCATCTTAGTGTCCGTCCACCCCAACGTCTGTATAAAGGATTACGTATGGGAAATATTGAAACTGTGCTTTCCAGTAGTATCGCTGCTGTCTTTTTTGCTGCTTTTGTTGTTGCGGGAACTATGTGGTATGGTTCAGCAACTACCCCTATTGAATTATTTGGGCCTACCCGGTATCAATGGGATCAGGGATATTTCCAGCAAGAAATATATCGAAGAGTTGGCGCTGGATTAGCTAAAAATCAAAGTTTATCAGAAGCGTGGTCTAAAATTCCCGAAAAATTAGCTTTTTATGATTACATCGGGAATAATCCGGCAAAAGGGGGGTTGTTCCGAGCAGGATCAATGGACAATGGGGATGGAATAGCTGTTGGTTGGTTAGGGCATCCCATTTTTAGAGATAAAGACGGGCGTGAACTTTTTGTACGCCGTATGCCTACTTTTTTTGAAACATTTCCAGTTGTTTTGGTAGACGGAGACGGAATTGTTAGGGCCGATGTTCCCTTTAGAAGGGCAGAATCGAAGTATAGTGTCGAACAAGTCGGTGTAACTGTTGAGTTCTATGGTGGCGAACTTAATGGAGTCAGTTATAGTGATCCTGCGACTGTGAAAAAATATGCGAGACGTGCTCAATTAGGTGAAATTTTTGAATTAGATCGTGCTACTTTGAAATCAGATGGTGTTTTTCGTAGCAGTCCAAGGGGTTGGTTTACTTTTGGGCATGCGTCGTTTGCTCTGCTCTTCTTCTTCGGACACATTTGGCATGGTGCTAGAACCTTGTTTAGAGATGTTTTTGCTGGTATTGACCCGGATTTGGATGCTCAAGTGGAATTTGGAGCATTCCAAAAACTTGGAGATCCAACGACAAGAAGACAGGTCGTCTAATACAAGATTTCTCTCTTATTTTTAGTTGAAATAGAATAGATTAATGTGGAAATAGCAATTGGCATCTTTTCTTTAATCTTTTCTTTAATCTTTTCATTGACTCTTGTTCGTATTTCTTTATCCCATAGATAATCCACAACAAACAGGTATGGAAGCTATAATTGTAAAGCATGATTAAATTTATGGAAGCATTGGTTTATACATTCCTCTTAGTCTCGACTCTAGGGATAATTTTTTTCGCTATCTTTTTTCGAGAACCGCCGAAAGTTCCAACTAAAAAGTGAAATGATTTTTCATCCTATTAATTGAAGTAATGAGCCTCCCAACATAACATTGAACATTGGGAGGCTCATTACTTCAACTAGTCCCCGTGTTCTTCGAATGGATCTCTTAATTGTTGAGAGGGTTGCCCAAAAGCAGTATATAAGGCATACCCAGTAAAACTTACAAGTAAACCAGATATAGAGATGGCGACTAGGGTTGCTGTTTCCATTATTATATAACTTCAAAGACTACCATAGATCTATGGATCTATGATAAGATCGTTTATTTACAACGGAATGGTATACAAAGTCAACAGATCTCAATGAATACAAAAGAAGAGGATTTATGGCTACACAAAGCGTTGAGGGCGGTTCTAGATCGGGACCAAGACAAACTGCTGTAGGTAGTTTATTAAAACCATTGAATTCAGAATATGGTAAAGTAGCTCCTGGCTGGGGAACCACTCCTTTGATGGGTGTTGCGATGGCTCTATTTGCAGTATTCCTATCTATTATTTTAGAAATTTATAATTCTTCCGTTTTACTGGATGGAATTTCAATGAATTAGATTAAAGAGTAATTCTTAGATTTTTAATACGAATACAAAGTAAAGTATTTCGGTTTCCTATTTTTATCCCATTATTCCTTTACTTTATTGGTAGTTCGATCGTGGAATTTCTTTTTTTCTGTATTTCCGGAATATGAGTGTGTGACTTGTTCTAATTGATTCTATTGGTAGTACAGAGAAGGAGTCTGTCATCTTTATAGAGATGGTTTTTCCTCGTCAGATATTTATTCGAGTATCTGGAGCACGGAATATATGAAATAGATCCCAATCAATAACTATGATTCCTATTTACTATTCAGACCCCGCGACCGGGCTGGCTATAAAAAAAATTTGCCAAAGAGTGTTATAAGTTCTAAATCAAAAGGTTTTTTTTTTCTTTTTGAACAAATTTCCCTTATTGCTAGATGATTTTGATCAAAGTACAAAACTTTCGTTTTATTTTGAGTTATTATATCTATTCGTTGAATAAATGGTTATCTAATGGTTCTTACTCATAGAATCTTTGGACTTATTTTGTACTTTTAAGTAATCATCGTGGTTCTAGTATGAATCTGAGGTTTCAATCGATTAATAGGTTCTTAACAAGAGAATTCCTATCAAAAAAAGAGGAGTAAATCTCGAGTAGACACAAAGAAAATCACAAATCACATAAAAAGAAAAGAAGTAGTGAATAGGAAAATAGAAGATTCAACAGGCCAGTAACGATCAACGAGCCGACTTGATATTTTAGCATTATAACCACAAATACTAACTCGTCTCCTCATAGACGTGAAAAAGGGGGGTTTGGTTATAAAGTTTCAAACCTAGCCCCCTTCCAAGTAAAACAAGACTTTGGTTTTTTGTTTGAGCTGTACG